CGAAACTCCCAGCGGATGGCCAGTGCCCCACGGAAACAAAAGAATCGGTTATATTTTTCATATGCTCTCCTCTTATAGATAGGACTAACAAAGAACAGAGTTCTTTTTGTATCACTCCGCTCGCCCCCCTTTTTGTTTTTTGATCGATTTCTTTCTTTAACGGGATTAGTAATGGAATTTCTCTTTTTTTATGGGAATAGATTCCATTTATTATTCTTAATGGAATTTGAGAATTCTCAAATTTCTTGGTTATGGTTATTATTCTCCTTTTTTTTTTTAATTAATGAAGTTTACAATAAAATACTTAATACTTGAGAAATTTATGAAGTTTAAGTTAGTTCCGAGGCCTCGTGTCAATCGTGAAAAATCTCCTTTGTTGAAATGCCTCCTAATATACATATACAAATACAATACCAATACAAAAAGTAAAAAAATAAAAAAAAAATCCCATTTTACTAAACTAAGAACGAAAGGGAAGAAAGCGAGTGGATCCGCTAATTCCTTATCCTCAAATAAGTCCTTCCCATAGTATTGTTTCGACAAAGAAAAATAAGGAGTTGTAGGAGTAAAGTGTTGATATAATTCGAAGGAGCGAAGGGCAAATCCGAGTCAATAAAATAAGAAAAAAGATAGGTGCCTCTTTTTTTTTTCGATTCTATGATGAAATTAAACATTAAACAAAAGGATTTGCAAATAAAAGAGCTAATGCCACGACCAGTCCATAAATTGTTAAAGCTTCCATAAAAGCCAGACTAAGCAATAAAGTACCTCGTATTTTACCCTCTGCTTCTGGTTGTCTCGCAATACCTTCTACAGCTTGGCCTGCAGCAGTACCTTGACCAACCCCAGGTCCAATAGAAGCAAGCCCTACAGCCAATCCAGCAGCAATAACGGATGCAGCAGAAATAAGTGGATTCATGGTAAGTTCCTCGCACCAAAAAAAAGAAATGGTTAATGATACAACCAACCAATGAATTAGTACTTAATCTACTTCTTTTTCTACTTTGATTATTTACTTACTATTTACTTTACTACACTTATCACTTATTCTTTATACTTATTTTTATTTTTTGATCTTTCTCACTAAAATCTATCGGGTCGAAGTAGCTGAAAACTCCAAATGGAAGTCGGAATATTACTGAATTGTCAGAACTACTTCGATATACCGTTTTTCCTTTCTACCCAGGATGGAGTTTTATGTAAATAGATATATATACGGTTTTAGTCATTGCGTTTTCTTGTTTATAAACTCTTCTATTCTTTCATTCAATCATTCAATTCACAATCACAGACAAAATAGAAAAAGGACTGATATGGGAATCCATCTAAATGCAGTGGGCTAGAAAAAAAGAGATAGGGGTAATTCTATATAACTAGTAAATAACATATACTCTTTTTCTTTTATAACGTAAATCACCTGCATTTCTTATTCTATTAAATCGTATTCTGGAACCATTCTTCGAAACATACACAAGGATTGATACTCATAGGCATATTACATATATGTAATTGGACCCCCAACCCTTCTTTCTCTTCCAAATTCTGCAATATCATCTATCTTTCTTCATCTTCATATATACATGTAGCTATTTGCATTTTATTCTCCAACCCAGTGGATTATATTGAACCCCCTGCATTGCTTGAATTGGGATAAGCTTCAAAAAAGACTATTTCGAAAGTTAGTCAATGATGACCCTCCATGGATTCACCTATATAAGCCGCAGCCAAAGTTGCAAAAATCAGAGCTTGAATACCACTTGTAAATAATCCAAGAAACATGACAGGTATAGGAACTACTGAAGGCACTAAAGAAACAAGAACAACAACTACTAATTCATCAGCCAATATATTCCCGAAAAGTCGAAAACTAAGAGATAAAGGTTTTGTGAAATCTTCTAAGATATTAATTGGTAAAAGTATTGGAGTTGGTTGAATGTATTTCCCGAAATATCCCAATCCTTTTTTGCTAAGACCCGCATAGAAATATGCCACTGACGTGGGTAAAGCTAAAGCAACAGTAGTATTTATATCATTCGTGGGCGCAGCTAACTCCCCATGAGGTAACTTTATGATTTTCCAAGGTAAAAGAGCACCTGACCAGTTAGAAACAAAAATAAATAGGAACATCGTTCCAATAAATGGAACCCAAGGACCATACTCCTCTCCAATCTGAGTTTTGCTCAAGTCTCGAATAAATTCAAGGACATATTCGAAGAAATTCTGACCGTCGGTCGGAATGGTTTGTGGATTCCGAACAGCTATGATGACTGAACCTAATAAGATAGCAATTACAACCCAAGAAGTGATAAGTACTTGGGCATGAATTTGTAAACCTCCTATTTGCCAATATAAATGTTGGCCTACTTCTACACCTGATATATCGTATAACCCTTTGAGTGTTTTAATGGAACATAGTATAACATTCATATTGTCCTCTAGCAGAAATCGAACTTCAAAAAAGGAATTATTTTGATTCAACCATCTCTTTCTCAATTCATCTACGTTCATTCATGAATTTCAGTTATGAATCGTATATTTAGGATCCCGAGAAATCACATAAAAAAATACCAATCATTTTATCTTTTTTATTCAATATTATTCAATATTCAAAACATAGTTCAAACTCCAAAAAATGCAAACCAAAAACGAACGAATCTTCTTCTTCTTAATGATAAGATAATCAACCATTTTTTATATAACTAGAACGGCCCTCACAAATTGCAGATACTAATTTGGTAAGAATCAATCGAATCGAAGCTATAGCATCATCGTTGGCCGGAATAGAAATATCTGCAAGATCTGGGTCACAATTTGTATCGATTAAACAAATCGTCGGAATACCCAAAATGACACATTCTCGAAGAACCGTATATTCTTCTTGCTGATCAACGATAATTACAATATCGGGTAATCCCGTCATATATTTGATCCCACCCAGATATGTTTGCAAGGTAGATAACTTTCTCTTCAACATTGCTGCATCTCCTTTAGGGAGACGGTTAAGTTTCCCCATCTTTTCTTCTGCTCTTAAGTCCCTGAACTTCTGAAGTCTTGTTTCTGTAGTAGACCAATTCGTTAACATACCACCAAGCCATTTTTTATTAACATAATGACATCGAGCCCTTATTGCTGCTGATGCTACTAAATCCGCTGCTTTCTTTTTGGTGCCAACTATTAAGAATTTTTTTCCCCTACTTGCTGCATCAAAAACTAAATCGCAGGCTTCTGATAAAAAACGAGCAGTTATAGTAAGATTTGTAATATGAATACCTTTACGCTTTGCAGAGATGTAAGGAGCCATTCTAGGATTCCATTTCTTAATACCATGACCAAAATGAACCCCTGCTTCCATCATTTCTTCCAAATTGATGTTCCAATATCGTCTTCCCATTTTCCCACACTTTCTCTTTGTTTTTTTTTCAAAGAGATTCAGTACCCTGTGAAATAAATAATTGTTCCGACGGAACCTTCTACCAGGATTGACCATTGATCTACGACCTAAACCAAACCTTCATTCTTTATTTTTTATTTCATTGATTACCAAATACATAATCGGACCAGAGAGTTCAAGTAAAAAGAATGAACCTCTTGTTGGGAATTAGTAAATTACATTACGTAAATGATTGGTCTGATGTCTCATGGAAAGTATTTGGGGCGCAAGAACAAAATAATTCTCTATGGTGTAACAAAATATCTCTCATTTCCAACTCGAATAGATTCTTCCTTTTGATTTTCAAATGAATGTTTTTGTCTTGCTTTGAACGATGTACTAATTTTTTGAATCCGGTACCAACCGGTATAATCCCCCCCAGAACAACGTTCTCTTTCAGGCCTTTCAACCAATCAATACGACCTCGTAGAGCAGCTTTTGCTAAAACTCGAGCAGTTTCTTGAAAACTCGCTTCGGATATGAAACTTTGAGTATTCAGAGATGACTTCGTTATTCCCAATAAGATTGCCCGATAACAGATCGCTTCGTCCAAAACACGCCCCGCTCGCTCTGCTCGCAACAACCCAATCAATTCCCCAGGTAAGAAAACATTAGACATTCCATCTTCTGAAACCAACACTTTTGATGTTACTTGACGTACAATAATCTCTATATGTCTATTATGGATCTGTACCCCCTGAGATCGATAAACCCTTTGGATCTTATTAACCAAAGAGATACGACTTTGGGCTATGGTTAGTTCAGCTCCAATCAAGAATCCCCAGGGGATCCCAAGAATCCTTCGGATACGTTCGTCCCAACCTTCAACTCTCCTTTCGAGGTTCATCGATATTGAATCAATTGAACGAACTTCTAAGATTTGTTCCACTTTTGGAAGACCTTGCGTTATGTCACCGGATCTCGATTTTTCATATATAAATGTAATTAATGTATCTCCTTCATAAAAGGTTTCCCCATAATGGCCATGAACAGTTGCTCCTGGAGTGACCAAATAGGGCTTAGCTGATCTTATAACTAAAGAGTCAACATGAACAATGAAAATTTGACCAGATTTTTTAATGCGTAATCCATATTTCAATAGGCATACATTTTCACAAAGGAATTGTCCAAGGCTAATTATTGTCCATGCCTCTTCACAATAATCGTGATGGAGAAAACACCAATTCAAATGGAATGAATTCCAAATGATGTTACTGCGTGGATCGGGATTATAAATCCTCCTATTTTCATCTAGGAAACAGTATTGAAATGGAAGTACTTGAAGCACTTGTAAAGTCTGTTGAAAATTTTCAAGTAACAAATATTTCTTTAAAAAGACTGGATTATAAGTTCTTAAATAGTAAGATGAACAAAAATTTACTATTTTAGGCACGATAGTACCTAAAGGACCCAACAAATCCCTAATTGGAGTCATGGGATCCGATTCTTTTGTCGCATTATTATATCTCGAAGTATTGAAGGGGCCAATTCGAGAACAATTGGATGATGACAAAATCCTGAAAGATTGGCATTCCTTATTTCGATTCAACAACGTACCAAGAGTTCCCTG